AAACACGAAATACGTGGAGGATCATCATTAGGACCATCATACTTGCCGACCATCGATGAACCGATCGGATTAACCAACCAAAGTTAGCTTCAGTCATTATGTATTGAACAGAAGAAAAAGCCTCAGTAACAGTTGGACGGTAGTAAAAAGTCATAGCAAATCCTGTAGCTACTTGTACTAAAAAACAGGTAAGCGTAATTCCTCCTAGACAATAAAATATGTTGACATGGGGAGGAACGTATTTACTAGTTATATCATCTGCAATCGCCTGAATCTCGAGACGTTCTTCGAACCAATCATACACTTTATTGAGATAGGTAAACCAAGAGGACTCCCCCTCCGAGAACCGTATAGGAGAATTTCATCTCGTACAGCTCAAGCAAAAGCACACAAAGGTTGATTGCAACGGGTATGTAATAGAAAGTTGGAAACTTCTTACTTTCTTTTTTGATTCAATCTTCTTTGACGAGACGAAAGAATAAAAAAATCCGACAACTCTTCTTTATGGTGATAGTGCCAAAACATCAAGTTGGCTCATTTGTCTTTATGGTGATCGTTAAAGGCCTCTTGAATCTTCTCGTTCCCTATATTTATTTTATTATTATTTTGATTTGTATGTAATTCAGCTTTTGTTTTTGATAGGAATTATCTTGTTAAGACCCTATGAATTAATTAAAACCTCAGATTCATACTACACCCCCGATGATTATGATTCTCAAGAAAAACTTAAAGTTTCGCCCAAAGCTTCTCTGAGTAAGAACCATTGGATCATCACTTATTTAATGAATCGATATCGATAATATAATAATGACTCAAAATCCAAAGCAAAGAAACTTTTGTTCTTTGCTTATGCTTAAAATAAGCATAAACAGGAGTTTCAAAGAAGAAAAAGCTTTTAATTTCGAATTTGCTAGCTTCTTATTCTTTGAAAAAGGTTTGGAGTCCGGCCACGGGGTCTAACTATTCAATATAAATCATAGTTCCACTATTTCATGATTTATTTCATATATTTCGTGTTTCAAATACTCGAATAAATATCCGACGAGGTAAAAACCTATCTTTATCAAGATGACAGATCGGTTCTCTGTACTAGCACTAGGATCAATTCTAACAAGTCACACACTCATATTCCGGAAATAGAGAAACAAAAAAATTCCGCGGTCGAACTACCAAAATAGAATGGGGTAGAAATCTGAGCCCTAAATTAGTCACTTTAGAGTGAAAAGCCGCGACTTAATGATTCTTGTGGATCTAATTCATTGAAATTCCGTCTAGTAAAACGGAAGAATTATAAATCTCCAAAATAATAGATAAGAATATTGCAAAAAGAGCCATTGCGACACCCATCAAAGGAGTAGTTCCCCATCCAGGAGCTACTTTCCCATATTCCGAATTCAACGGTTTCAACAACCCCCCTAGACCTGTTTGTTTTGGACGTGCTTTTGAGCTCTCCTCAACGGTTTGTGTAGCCATAAATCTTATTGTAGTAATTGAGATCTGTTGACTTTGTATACTATTCTGTTGTAAATAAACAATCTTATCATAGATTCATTGTGATCTTGAAATTCTATAATAATGGAAACAGCAACCCTAGTCGCCATCTCTGTATCTGGTTTACTTGTAAGTTTTACTGGGTACGCCTTATATACCGCTTTTGGGCAACCCGCTCAACAACTACGAGATCCATTTGAGGAACACGGAGACTAATTGAAGTAATGAGCCTCCCTGGGGGCTCATTACTTCAATTGAGATAATGAAAAATCATTTCTTAGTTGGAACTTTCGGTGGTTCGCGAAAAAAGATCGCGAAAAAAATTATCCCGAGAGTCGAGACTAAGAGGAATGTATAAACCAATGCTTCCATAGGTTCGATCGTGGTTTACAATTATAACTTTCATACCTGTTTATTTTGAATCATCTCCCGGATAAACGGATAAAGAAAAAACAAGAGTCAAACAAATGGTAGTGATTCAAATTAGGATTTCTCTAATACCTTAACCTTAGGTAAAAGTAAAAAAAAATAAAAAAGCAAAAGATATTCCAGCAATGTTGTATCAGACGGCTTGTTTTCTTGTAGTCGGATCTCCTAGTTTTTGGAATGCTCCAAATTCGACTTGCGAATCCAAATCTGGGTCAATACCCGCAAAAACATCTCTAAACAGGGTTCTAGCACCATGCCAAATGTGTCCGAAGAAGAATAGCAGAGCAAACGACGCATGTCCAAAAGTAAACCAACCTCGTGGACTGCTACGAAAAACACCATCAGATTTCAAAGTAGCACGATCTAATTCAAAAATTTCACCCAATTGAGCGCGTCTCGCATATTTTTTCACAGTAGCGGGATCGCTGTAACTGACCCCGTTAAGTTCGCCGCCATAGAACTCAACAGTTACACCGACTTGTTCAACACTATACTTCGATTCTGCCCTTCTAAAAGGAACGTCGGCTCTAACAATTCCGTCTCCATCTACCAAAACAACGGGAAATGTTTCAAAAAAAGTAGGCATACGACGGACAAAAAGTTCACGTCCTTCTTTATCTCTAAAGATGGGGTGTCCTAACCATCCAACAGCTATTCCATCCCCACTGTCCATCGATCCTGCTCTGAATAATCCCCCTTTTGCCGGATTATTGCCGATGTAATCATAAAAAGCTAATTTTTCGGGAATTTTAGACCAAGCTTCTGTTAAACTTTGATTTTCGGCTAGCCCAGCACTAACTCTTCGATATATTTCTTGCTGAAAGTATCCCTGATCCCATTGATAACGAGTAGGACCAAATAATTCGATTGGAGTAGTTGCAGAACCATACCACATAGTTCCCGCAACAACAAAAGCAGCAAAAAAGACAGCAGCGATACTACTGGAAAGGACAGTTTCAATATTACCCATACGTAATCCTTTGTATAGACGTTGGGGCGGACGGACACTAAGATGGAATAGGCCCGCTAATATGCCTAAAGTGCCTGCTGCAATATGATGAGAGGCTATTCCTCCCGGAACAAAAGGATCAAAACCTTCCACGCCCCATGCTGGGTTTACAGATTGTACTTTTCCAGTTAATCCATAAGGATCGGACACCCATATTCCAGGACCATACAAACCTGTTACATGAAATACGCCAAAACCAAAGCACGCCACCCCTGAAAGAAATAAATGAATTCCAAAGATCTTGGGCAAATCCAAAGAAGGTTTTCCTGTACGTGCATCAGAAAATATTTCTAGATCCCAATATACCCAATGCCAAATAGCTGCCAAGAAGCACAACCCCGAAAACATAATATGTGCCCCGGCCACTCCTTCGTAACTCCAAATACCCGGATTCGTTACAGTTCCTCCTGTAATACTCCAACCGCCCCATGAATTAGTTATTCCTAAACGCGTCATGAAGGGTATAACAAACATACCTTGTCTCCACATTGGATCAAGAACGGGGTCAGAAGGATCAAAAACTGCTAATTCATATAACGCCATTGAACCGGCCCAACCAGCAACCAGAGCCGTATGCATTATATGGACAGCAAGCAACCGACCAGGATCATTCAATACGACGGTATGAACACGATACCAAGGCAAACCCATGGAAATACCCCTTTATGAAAGAAAAATAGACACTATGTAACTTTATTGCATTGGAAAAATGATGCTAGGGACCTGTGAATTATCGTGAAGTAAGGATTACTATTTGTTCTATTCTATTGGTAATAATGGAACAATTCTGTTTATAGGAACAAAGAGAAGCAGATCTATTCTATACCCGATAAGTATCAATACGCAATGGGTGGTTGAATCATTTTGTATGAGCAAATGGATCCCTGGTTGTTCATCATTCGACGGGTATATTTCTAATAATTTGTCGTTAGTCATTTTGACTTCCTTTATCAAAGAGCTTCTCCAATCTATAGATAAAATACGATATGCTAAAGACCAATATTATGAGGACAATAAACTAAATCTACTATTACGTTTTCACATCAAAGTAAAATAGATTACTTCATTTTTTTTTTTTCATTTAATGCCTATTGGTGTTCCAAAAGTACCTTTTCGAAGTCCTGGAGAGGAAGATGCATCTTGGGTTGACATATAGTGCGACTTGTCAGATATATTGGGTCATATGGGATTTCCCCATTCTCTCCCCCGATCGAGATATCCTCTGATTCGCCCAAGAAAAATTATCAAAAAATTGGAGCGTGAAGTGAAATTAGATCCATTTTAGGGGAATCCAGATTAACATTATCAATTAGAATAATTTATGGTTGACTTGGTTGGACCAATCAAATTATCCAGGCTCCGTTTAGAAAAAACCCAACTTAGTAATATACCAACGATTGTTGCGTCTATTTCTAATTCGAAATTTTGTATTATCATATTATATATTTGACTAGGTTATTGATTGATACCTCATTAGAAATTCTCTTTTTTCCTATAATACTAAAAAATAGGAATGATACCTGTTAATCAATTGAGTAAAACAAAAACAGGATGAATGCGTCGAAAATTTGGCCGAAGACATGAAATCGATTCAACAAAAATTTGTAGCAAAAAGAAATGGTAGTAGGTACATTTGTCCTATATGTGCAAATAACAATCGGACCTATCTTTTTTACCTGGAGTAGAGCATAAACCTAAAAGAATTCAAGAGGCCCATTCAGGAACAAGAAAATGACATCGTGATGGAGGGTGGATCTCGATGAAAGAATACATCAATTGAGAAGTTAAATCAACGAGTTTAATGAATCTTTTTCTATTCGATATTAGAGTGAAATTCTAGTGAAAGGGTTATAAACTTTTCTTTCTTATAATAAAAAATGGAAGAAAAAGCTCCTTCGTTAGAAAGATTTTGCTTTTTTTTTTTTTCTTTTTAAAAAAGAGCAGGAGCTGAAATCTATATTATATATTGAGTCTTTTTTTCATGATTTTTTTGACCCGTATGCATTAAAAGGTGCATGTACGGTTCCTAAGGGATACAATTTTATCCTAATCAACCGACTTTATCGAGAAAGATTACTTTTTTTAGGCCAAGAGGTTAATAATGAGCTCTCGAATCAACTTATTGGTCTTATGGTATATCTCACTATAGAGGATCGTAACAGAGAGCTTTATGTGTTTATAAACTCTCCCGGTGGATGGGTAATACCCGGAATAGCGGTTTATGATACCATGCAATTTGTGCCACCAGATGTACATACAATATGCATGGGATTAGCCGCTTCAATGGGATCCTTTGTCCTGGTCGGGGGAGAAATTACCAAACGTCTAGCATTCCCTCACGCTTGGCGCCAATGAGTTTTTTATTTGAGATAAAAAAAGAAGTCTATGCCTTCGCCATATGAAATAAGAATTTTGAGTAATAATAGCATGGCATTTCGAATTCGATATGATAAAATTTTTTCTCAAAACATTCAATTATGTATCGAAAGAGCAGTATGAAATACTTAGTATTTCCGATTTGATCTATCGGAATCTCAGTGTCACAAACTTTTTTCACACCGAAAAGCTCTGAAGAATATTTACTATGAAACATTTTTCCGTATTTTATTTGATCGGATCAAAAAGAAACTTTGGGATTGCTGAATCACAGACGGAATAAATATATAAAGCAACGGAACCATCATAGTATTTTGCATTCCTACAAAAAGAAGGGTGGTAATTGGACCTTTTTTCGATCTGGGTATGAGAAATCCTTAGGAAATTCCATTCGTGAGCCGTATGCAATACGCAAAAGATGCCTGTACGGTTCGATTTTTTCTTGTTAGTCTCTTTACCCCATTCGTCGAAACCCTTTTGTATGTTATATCACCAGGGTAATGATCCATCAACCTGCGAGTTCTTTTTATGAGTCCCAAACGGGAGAATTTATCCTGGAAGCGGAAGAACTACTGAACCTGCGCGAAACCATCACAATGGTTTATGTCCAACGAACAGGTAAATCTTTTTGGGTTGTATCCGAAGACATGGAACGGGATGTTTTTATGTCAGCAATAGAAGCCCAAGCTCACGGAATTGTGGATCTTGTAGCAGTTGAATGAAAATAGCAAGGATTTCAAAAAAATCCGCGATTTGATTGAGATTTTATTTATCGTCTTACCCGGTTCTTTAATATTCTATTAAATAGAAAAAATGCATAAGCATCCGGTTAGGAGCGATCTAAACCAGCTCAGTCTGTATACGATTCAGCATGCCAACTATTAAACAACTTATTAGAAACACAAGACAGCCAATACGAAATGTCACGAAATCCCCCGCTCTTAGGGGATGTCCTCAGCGCCGAGGAACATGTACTAGGGTGTATGTGCGACTCGTTCAGATCATGGGCTGGAACAAAAGAAAGGAACCAATAACAACCAGTAGTAATCCGTATGAATGATCAGTACCAATAAATAAATAAAATAGAATAAAATGCAATTTTTCCATTCACTGGCTAAAATCTATTCTATTCCCCTATTGCGTATGAAATTTATGGTTTCCGTTGGTGCAAATCCAATAAGCTGAGAAGCAATTCCCCATTGGTAACAAATGGTTATTCATTAAGCGGGGGAAATCCTATTTATTATTTAAGAAGAAGAAATTTTATACTTCCAAGAACGGCCTAACAGGATCAGCTACCTAGCTAACCTTCAGAATTAAATACCGTTACTGTATAGGTAGATCTCATTATGAAAGACCTATTACTGGATAATTCATGGGTAGAGCCACACAACGGTGTGAACTATACAAGTTACCAAAAAAAAAAAAAAGAAGATTCATTAAATGAAGGAAAGGGCTCCGGTGTATAGAGAGGACCTCACCGTTTAAGAAGTAACCATAGAAACGATGGAACCACTCTATTCTTTTTATATTTACTCTATATATCTATTTGACTATGTTATTGATATTAGATATCAATCAATTTCTTATTGTTAGACAGTACACTTTGAAATAAGAAAAAAATTGTGGTTGGGAAGGTTATAGTAGCAAAAGTCATTGGAATTTTTATTTTATATATCCGAAGAATCCGTTTTGTTATAAATAAATCAGTAAGGGGAAAAAGAATAACTGACAGACAGCAACTCAATTAGTTATTCATCAAAGTTTCATTTATTCAATGACTAGAATTAGACGAGGATATATAGCTCGGAGACGTAGAAACAAAATTCGTTTATTTGCATCAAGTTTTCGGGGGGCTCATTCAAGACTTACTCGAACTATTACTCAACAGAAAATACGAGCTTTAATTTCGTCTCATCGCGATCGAGATAAGAAAAAGAGAGATTTTCGTCGTTTGTGGATTACTCGGATAAATGCAGTAATTCGCAATAAAGGAGTATCCTGTAGTTATAGTAGACTAATAAATGATCTGTACAAAAGTCAATTGCTTCTAAATCGTAAAATCCTTGCACAAATAGCTATATTAAATAGGAATTGTCTTTATATGATTTCCAATGAAATATTGGATCCATTGGAGTAATTTGAATAGAATTCCCCGGAGAATCAACTCCGGGAAGGTAGAGGAGAAAATCGGATAAGATTAATATAAAGTTGTCAAAATGAACAAAGGAATTAAATAAAAAATGATTTATTCTTCCCCGCTGCTTTTTTTTATTATGACACACGAATCAAATCTGGATTTTCCTATTTTTCGAACACAACACCAACCTAGTTTTAGTTCGAATTGGAATTTTGATGCGATTGAAAAGTAAGCTAAACCTATTTATTTCTAGTTCTAAGACCTATTGTTTGAGCAGTCGACTCAGTTCTTTCAAACTGTTTCTCGTTATTAAGAAAAGGTAACAAAGATAAAATACGAGCTTGTTTTATAGCAATAGTAATTAATCGTTGTTGTTTCAAGGTCAATTTATTTATCCGTCGTGACAATATTTTTCCTTGTTCACTAATAAATCGACTAATTAAACTCATGTTTCTATAATCAATTCGATCCCCCGATTGAATCGGGGGCAAACGCCTACGAAAAGATCGCTTCGATTTAAGAAAGGGTCGCTTGGATTTTTCCATGGTTTGTTTATTCCTTTTCCCGAAATCCTATTTCGGTCGGATTTAAAATAAATTAGAATTAAAAAATAGGATTTGGTTTGTTTATATATGGGTTTATTTAAATTAGAATCTATATTTAGATATTATAATATATTATAATATGTCATTTTGACTGTTCCGTTTATTTTTTTATCTCCCCATGAGTCGTATGTTTGGAACAATAGGGGCAGAATTTTCTCAATTCCAATCGACTAGGTGTATTGTGTCGATTCTTTTGTGTAATATATCTGGAAATACCCCTTGAGTCTTTATTAACACTATTTTGAACACAACTGATACATTCCAAAATAATCGTTACTCGTACATCTTTACTCTTGGCCATGAAACTCCTTTGGATTTTTGCTTCACTCAACTCTTCTATATTTTTTTATCTAAAGACAAAAAAAAGCAAAAATTAGAACGAAATCAAATTCTGAAAGATTTCGTTACAATCAATAGATAGTAATTAATAAGTAATACAATTAACTATATTTCTAATCTAATTGTATTAGATTTTATTAAGGATCGTGTATGATACTATTGCCTTCTCTTTTTTCACTCTATTAATTTGATTCAAACCTTAACCCTATTTTAGTTGTGATGGAATCGACTTTTATTCTTTCTCTTTCATCCCTTCTTGGAATTCGAAAAAGGGAAAAAAGAGAAAAAAGGGAGGTAAGATGTAGTTTTGGATATGGAATTATATCTCTAATCTTATTCAAACCCGCCCACGTCAATAACTAGAATGAAAAAAAAGGAAATGTCAGCGCATCTGGGAATAAACGATTGATCTCTATCAATAGACCTGCTAAAGATCCGAACCATATAGTACTTAGTACCGGTGCCACAGATAAATATGTTTTTAGATCTCGCATTGAAAATCCTCCTTCTTTATTCTATTGTAATACATAAGGCTAATACATATATGATCAGATACATAGGGAGTTGCAGTTAAGGATTAAGGATCGCTTGGATTTGTACGCGGAATCCCTAATTCAAATTAAAATGGATAACAATTCCGTAGAAAATATTTGCCCTTTCTTAATAAAAAAAGAAAAGCCCTTTTCTTGAGCATTTCAAAAAAAAAATGCATTTTCTTTTTTATTATATGTGGTATAGGATATGAGACCAAAAAGAAGAAAGGGCAAGATAAATGAATATATCAACGAAAAAAAAATGATATGGAAAACAAGGCAGGAATTCTCTACAATGACACTGTAGACCTATTGAAAGGGATGTAGCGCAGCTTGGTAGCGCGTTTGTTTTGGGTACAAAATGTCACAGGTTCAAATCCTGTCATCCCTACCTAGGACTTCTCCTCTGAGCATTAACAAGGGATCAGACCGATTAAGATGAAATTGGACATACATAATCTTTCATTTTTTCATACTATAAATGAAAGATTATGTATGTAAGATGTATTAGGTTAAAAAAAAAATCTTATTATGATAAGAAAGCGCTCTTAGTTCAGTTCGGTAGAACGTGGGTCTCCAAAACCCAATGTCGTAGGTTCAAGTCCTACAGAGCGTGATTCCATTTTTGTTAGGTTAAATAAATTACGCGGAAAAAGCTTTACTAACGCAAGCAGCTATCTCAATTTGATATCCTGGGGATTAAAGAAAAGGGGTGGGTCAAGAGACAAGAGATATTAATGAATCAAAAGTCCAACTGATCACCACGTTTGTATTGTAAAAATGCAGTTACGAATAATCCAGCTAAAGTAATAGGAATTAAACCCAAGACAATTCCAAAAAGAAAAACTTCAATCATTTTTTTTTATTTGATTTGAAAGGGAAAAAGAGAGGTAATATCTATCTCTAAATATTAATCGGAATTACCCGTGAATCTCAATGACTAATAATCGTCAATTGATCTGTTAAGAAACTATATAATACATGGAATCCTACCGAAAGAGTTCCTTTTTGAATTCTTCAGTCAATTAATTTCAAATAAGTCGTATCTTGCTCAGCCCAATAAAAAGGCCTGAAGCTA